ATCCGAAAGAGAATTCAGTACTTCTTGGTCGTGAATATCTGAATGAATAGGACGAACCGCCCCGTGGATATCTTTGCTTCGGAACAAAACAATTTAAATTAGGCTCGGTCAACTGGAATGTGTATTATCCATAATAAAAAAAATTATATATAATTTTTTATAGGGTATTTTATTTCTATTTTATTTAGTTATTCAGCCAAACCAATGATTCGTTATTGGAGCAGATAGCAACAACCATTTCAACAGACATGCGTCTTTTTTATTTTCCAATGGATTTACATCTTTCATTAATGGACATTTTTGGATGTAGTGAGTATATAGGCTCTGGTTGTTCGCTGTTCAAGCATTCTTGTTTAGGCAGTTCATACCATACATACGTAGTGTTTTGATCTAAGATGTCAATTCTTCCATGTTTCAGCAGTAGCATATTGTTCCATGGAGCTAAGGTCCGAAATATCGAAAAACAAGTGTTTCCACGCCTCTACCACCCAGTCAATTCTGTTCCACTTAATCCCCCTTTCATGACCACATATCTTTCCGGCTAAGGAATGGGAAATCTTTCTCCTCTTACATGAATCCAATTTTCATTTCATCCGGGAAAAGCCATCTTTTTCTCAACAATGTCTTTGTCATTTGATCCAATAGTGTTCGATTAGATAGGAACAGATTTGATAAATACTGATAACTCTCGGATAGAGTATTAGAACGGAAAGAGCCATTCGATAATGAACTCTTGGTTCTAAGCCATCTCTGGCGATTAATCAACAATTCAAAGTGCTTTTCTTGCGTATTCTTGATAAACCAGCGTTTATATATAGATGTAGGAGTAGCCTTTTGGGAAGTAAGAAGCCCTTTTGACATCTCTTCATCTGTAAAGAATTCTCGATGTGAAAACACAGATACAAAGGACTGATCTTTGGATAGGAAAAAGAGTGGATCTGCAGGGTCCCAAATGAATTGGCTTATTCGAAAAAAGCCCTGTTCTTTGGAAGATCTATCTCGTGTCTGGTACTGCATGGTTCCACTCTGCAAGAACTCCGAATCATTCTCTTCATCATAAATGATCCGCTTGCCCCGCAATGACCCGGCCCAATAAGGAAATCCCAATTCATTGGGCCTTTCGATACAATCAAATAGAAAGCTCCGGGGGTTCCATATTCTAGGAGCCCAAACTATGGGATTGAATAAAACCTCCTCTATCTGTTGCGGATCGAGGGCTCCCTCCCCTTTTTCCAATTCCGATTGGTATTTTTCATAGATAAATCTATGATCAAGGATAGAACAGGATCCATTTTGGATCATATCTAAGGGATTCCTTAGTTCGGGCCGAAGAAACAATGTCACTCGATCATTATCAAACTGACTGCAATCTTTTTCTGTCCGTGAGGATCCCACCAGAGCGCCTTCTACTTTTAATAGACCCTGAACTAGATCAGAATCATTCTCAACGAGTCCATAAGAAGTGATACCATTTTTTTCATCGGGTCCGGGTAGAGACCAAAGATCTTGAGCGACCGATCCGGCAGAACAACTCAAAAGATAAAGAAGTATCGTTAATTTCTTCATACTCGTTCCAAATTCGAAGTACCATTTGTACAAAGAAGAATCCCCTTTGTTACAAGATTTCTTCTTCATATAGATAGATATAGGATCTATAGGGTAATTACTTAGAAGTACATTTTGTGCAACAGCCCTTCCTATCTGATAGAAAAAGATCCCATGATCCTGAACCGATCTTACCTGGGATCGCAAATCCCACGTTTGTCTATGAAGAGCGGATCTAATTGTATTAGTGTCTATAATTGATTTCTTCTGTGTAATACTAATCGATAGGGCCTCATTAGTAAGTGCTACAAGATCTCGTACATTGGAACCCATGGTTATGGACCCGAATCCATTAGTATGGAACATTTTCTTTTCCAAGTGAAATCCCCTAGTATATGAAAGAGTGAAAAAGTGCTTTCGTTGTTGTGGAATAAGAAGCCTTCGTATCTTAATACATGTATTTAATTTATTCGGAGCTATTAGAGCGGGATCCACTTTTTGAGGAATATGAGTCGAAGCAATAACAAGAATATTTCTAGTGGACCATCTTTCACAATCCCTGGAGAGATAGTTCACTAATAGGCCGAGGGATAAGTAATTCGACTCATTCACATCCAGATCATGAATGTTTGGAATCCATATTATGCAAGGCGACATTGCTTTTGCTAATTCGAATTGAAGGGTGATAGAAAATGGGTCGATTTCCGGCATCATATCCATAGTTAGTGCATTCATCATAGTTAGCAGCTCCAGCTCCGTATCAAGGTCACGATCGATATCGTCACTAGCATCAATATCGTCACTAGCATCAATATCGTCACTAGCATCAATAAGAAAACCTTTAAGCTTGTTATCCAGGAACTGGTTCAAAAATACCGTAATAAAAGGAACATAGGAGTTTGTCGCTAGGTATTTGACCAAATAGGATCGTCCCGTTCCTATAGAACCTATCACTAAAATACCCCTAGAGAGGGATAAGGCTAAGCGGAGCGAAAAGGGTTTTCCATGAGATGGGAAATGAAACCTATTAGCCCCACACGAGGTTTGTGAATAAGTGATTGTCTGATAATGAGCAAGGAATACCCGTCTTTCTGCTAAACAAGATGTATTGAACTCATAATTCATTAGATACTTTTTATGAATGTCAACTAAGTATCGTAAGTAAATTGCTCCCGGTTGTTCAATCATTTGATAACCGGAGTCATTCTTTAATAAATGATCACTATGAGTCAGACTCAATAGAATTTGATCAATCCTTTTTTCTGTCGTTAAAGTGGAGAACTGAACCAATAATTCTCTTTCTTCTTCATCAATCGAATCACTGCTCGCGACCCAGGATTCTATTTTATCCTCAATCCAATCACCGTTCACCCTTTTTCTTTTTCTTATCAATGAATAGATCTCTTTACTTGTATGACTTAGATGTCTCGTATTTCTCGAAAAAGTGATTCGATTGATGGGATTTGGTACGATACTTATGAGATCGATGAGATTAATATTCAAATCTTTTTTATTAGAACGTATTGATTTGACCCCATAAGCGGGACCACCACCCAATGGCATGTTGCCGCCAGAAGCAGAACCCCTTATTTCTTCTAGGGACTCTCCTAATTGTTCCAGAGCAACCAGAAAGAGATTCTTTAACCAGAAGGAATTCGATTCCCATGGAGGATACCTATCCCGAAGTTTTCGCAACTCAATCATGTATGATGGAGTCATCAAAGATTTGACCTTTTCGAACTCTGTCTGTAACTCACTAGAGGCTCGGAAAACAAAGAGAAGATGCGTACGAACGAGATATCCAGCAACAAGAAGAAGAAAAAGGATTGAATAGAAGAACTCCCGAACATTTGGCGATCCCAGATGTGTCCATATCAATGGTGACTCATTATTTCGATGAATCATTTCTTCGGACAGAAGAAGATTATGTAAACACTTGTTCGAAATCTCACTTATCAGATTACATTGTGGAAGACAAACTTTTTTCTGAAGAATTCGCCATGATATATCTGATCCGTGCATAATATCATGAAAAATAGATACAAATTTTTGACTGCTACTTAGTATCGGCAATAGGTCTGAAAAAGTATCGAAAAATAGACAATTTAGATATTTGTACCCTGTCGAAGTAAGGAACCATGGCATATATGTTTGGAATAGATTCCATTTTGAGAGAGTTGAAAATGAAAAAGCACTATCTCGTTGAAAGGTTCTATACATCTGCCCTTTCTCAACGCATTTCTTTAGACAAAGACTCCGTTTTTTCCTCTTTTCCGATGGTAAATATTTCTCAGAACATGGAGTGTAAATCAAACCCATGTTTGAATTGAAATTGAGATACTGATGCAAGTTATTCCTTTCTGAATCAGATAGATTCATATCTGAAAGAGGTTGACAAAAAGTTCTTTCAAAATGGACTCTTTGTCCATCTGTTAGAGGTGTTCCAGAAATGTCTGTGATCGAGTAAATAGTTTTACGAACGAATAGATCGGATCGAATTGTAAAATCGTTAGGTATGAATATGTTAGATACCTGTGACTCGATTGGTGAAATAGTATCTCTCTCCAAAAAAGCATGTTTTTTTTTACCGATACACAAAGAAAAGATTTTGTTCCGAATGAACAAGATATCGAGGGATTGTCTATACGTAAAATCTAAATTATTGATACGGGCCTTTTCCATATAAAAGGGGAATCGTTTGTTACAATAGAAGCAGAAGTGATGTGGATTATTCAAGAATCGAAGTAGATTTGCTTCATAAAAAGAAGATATCAATAAACTTCTATGAAATGGTTTTACGGGATTCAGCCAATTGTTTTGATCGTGGGATATCATTGAAAAATAGGAATCCGTGTTACCAAAGGACTTCCTGCGATTATTTCTAGTATGGAATGAGTCAACCATCCACTTTGGTATCTTATTGAACAAAAATGGTGATATTGTTCCTCCATTGATCAATAATTTAGATTTTTGGAAAGTATCATGATCATCCAATAAGAAGGCTTTTAATTTTTTCAAATGAATGATTTGAGGACCTACTGATTCTAACAACGGATTGTAGAGTTGATCATTCGGACATTTCAATTCAGAAATGTGGATCTCGGACCTATGAATGGGGATATTCCCGAAACTCACAAAGAAAAAAGGAAGTGAGTTAGACACAAAGAGAAGCAGCTTGGACAAAAAGAAACGAAGTGACTTAGACAAATCTTTTTTGTCGATAACCTCAGACCAATCCATTGAATTAATACGTAATCGATCGAACACTACTTGAAAACGGCTCCTCTGCTCAGAAACGAAATGTTCCTGGAAATTCTTGCTCCCATTGAACCAGTTGTATCTATATGCATCAGGATCCCGATTCATGAATCTATCGGTTCGAGAAAGAAAAATAAGAGGATCGAACCTTTTCTTCTGGCTCTTTTTCAAATTCGATAAATGTTGGTTGATCGTAT